GAGTTCACCAAAAACGAACTAATCTTCTTCTTCTTAATGATAAGATAATCAACCATTTTTTATACAACTAGAACGGCCCTCACAAATTGCAGATGCTAATTTGGTAAGAATCAATCGAATCGAAGCTATAGCATCATCGTTGGCTGGAATAGAAATATCTGCAAGATCTGGGTCACAATTTGTATCGATTAAACAAATCGTCGGAATACCCAAAATGACACATTCTCGAAGAACCGTATATTCTTCTTGCTGATCAACGATAATTACAATATCGGGCAATCCCGTCATATATTTGATCCCACCCAGATATGTTTGCAAGGTAGATAACTTTCTCTTCAACATTGCTGCATCTCCTTTGGGGAGACGATTGAGTTTACCCATCTTTTGTTCTGCTCTTAAGTCCCTGAACTTCTGAAGTCTTGTTTCTGTAGTAGACCAATTCGTTAACATACCACCAAGCCATTTTTTATTAACATAATGACATCGAGCCCTTATTGCTGCTGATGCTACTAAATCCGCTGCTTTCTTTTTGGTGCCAACTATTAAGAATTTTTTTCCCCTACTTGCTGCATCAAAAACTAAATCGCAGGCTTCTGATAAAAAACGAGCAGTTATAGTAAGATTTGTAATATGAATACCTTTACGCTTTGCAGAGATGTAAGGAGCCATTCTAGGATTCCATTTCTTAGTACCATGACCAAAATGAACTCCTGCTTCCATCATTTCTTCCAAATTGATGTTCCAATATCGTCTTCCCATTTTCCCACACTTTCTCTTTTTTTTTCAAAGAGATTCAGTACCCTGTGAAATAAATAATTGTTCCGACGGAACCTTCTACCAGGATTGACCATTGATCTACGACCCAAACCATGAATTTCATTCTTTATTTTTTATTTCATTGATTACCAAATCCATAATCGGACCAGAGAGTTCAAGTAAAAAGAATAAACCTCTTGTTAGGAATTAGTAAATTACATTACGTAAATGATTGGTCTGATGTCTCATGGAAAGTGTTTGGGGCGCAAGAACAAAATAATTCTCTATGGTGTAACAAAATATCTCTCATTTCCAACTCGAATAGATTCTTCCTTTTGATTTTCAAATGAATGTTTTTGTCTTGCTTTGAACGATGTACTAATTTTTTGAATCCGGTACCAACCGGTATAATCCCCCCCAGAACAACGTTCTCTTTCAGTCCTTTCAACCAATCAATACGACCTCGTAGAGCAGCTTTTGCTAAAACTCGAGCAGTTTCTTGAAAACTCGCTTCGGATATGAAACTTTGAGTATTCAAAGATGACTTCGTTATTCCCAATAAGATTGCCCGATAACAGATCGCTTCGTCCAAAACACGCCCTGTTCGCTCTGCTCGCAACAATCCAATCAATTCCCCAGGTAAAAAAACATTAGACATTCCATCTTCTGAAACCAACACTTTTGATGTTACTTGACGTACAATAATCTCTATATGTCTATTATGGATCTGTACCCCCTGAGATCGATAAACCTTTTGGATCTTATTAACCAAAGAGATACGACTTTGGGCTATGGTTAGTTCTGCTCCAATCAAAAATCCCCAGGGGATCCCAAGAATCCTTCGGATACGTTCGTCCCAACCTTCAACTCTTCTTTCGAGGTTCATCGATATTGAATCAATTGAACGAACTTCTAAGATTTGTTCCACTTTTGGAAGACCTTGCGTTATGTCACCGGATCTCAATTTTTCATATATAAATGTAATTAATGTATCTCCTTCATAAAAGGTTTCCCCATAATGGCCATGAACAGTTGCTCCTGGAGTGACCAAATAGGACTTAGCTGATCTTATAACTAAAGAGTCAACATGAACAATGAAAATTTGACCAGATTTTTTAATGCGCGATCCGTATTTCAATAGACATACATTTTCACAAAGGAATTGTCCAAGGCTAATTATTGTCCATGCTTCTTCACAATAATCGTGATGGAGAAAACACCAATTCAAATGGGATGAATTCCAAATGATGTTACTGCGTGGATCGGGATTAGAAATCCTTCTATTTTCATCTAGGAAACAGTATTTAAATGGAAGTACTTGAAGCATTTGGAAAGTCTGTTGAAAATTTTCAAGTAACAAATATTTCTTTAAAAAGACTTGATTATAAGTTCTTAAAGAGTAAGATGAACAAAGATTTACTATTTTAGGTACAATAGTACCTAAAGGGCCCAACAAATCCCTAATTGGAGTCATGGGATCCGATTCTTTTGTCGCATTATTATATCTCGAAGTATTGAAGGGGCCAATTCGAGAACAATTGGATGATGACAAAATTCTGAAAGATTGGCATTCCTTATTTCGATTCAACAACGTACCGAGAGTTCCCTGATGTTGGGGAAATGATTGAATCTTCACCTTGGAATCAAAAGGATTGATATGGGTACGATCTAAATTGGAAATCAATCCTGAACCTGCCGTATCATACCTTTTTACGATATACGAAATAGTGGACTTTACTAACTC